AAAGATTTATCATCTCTAGGGGATTAAATCCCGAGTTATTGCGAAGTAAAAAAACCGATGAGATTATGGAAGTAAATATTCTTGCATTTATTGCTACTGCACTATTCATTCTAGTTCCTACCGCTTTTCTACTTATCATTTACGTAAAAACAGTCAGTCAAAATGATTAATTCAATTGAATTTGAAAATTCATTTGAATGAACCTTCTGAGTTCTTATCAAAAATTGACGAAGTCAAATGAAAAGGATTCCAATTTCACATCTTAACTTAAATGAAATGAGCAGACTATAATCGGCAGTATTCTAAGAGATAGATAGTATGGTAGAAAGAAAGATTCATCTATTTCATACTATCTATCTCTTAGTCTATAAACTTAGACTATAAAGTTGTAATCTAGAATAAAGATAAAGGCTTAAGTTTCTATAGATCAATCTACAATAGTCTCTTCATATATGTGTATATTAATTCCATATATTGTATGGAATTGACATCACACCCAATTTGCTACATCTATTTGTTCCGATGAATCGGAAACAATTCTTCTCTTAGGATTCGAATTCCTTTCCTGTTCCTAATAAGGAAGAGTAAACCTTACCGATTTTTATTTAACGCCCGAACCAGGATATGCAAAAAGTCGATAAAGCATAAATCGCCTTTCTAAAATTAGAAACCAGGCGTTAAATGTCCAATATGTGACTCGCCCGAGGCAAGATCTTATTATTGCATAGTCTTTCGTTAGACAACCACTATCTCTCTATCATTTCTCATAGAAAGTGCGGTGCGTATACACTTAACAAAACGACTTCTTCTTTGAAGAGTAAAGAGGGAAAGAAATCAAAAAAAAAGGTCCGGTCTTCCTCAGTATCCATCTATAAAGATAGTAAGAGCCCATTCCATTGATTGAAATAGAAAATTTCGGAAGAATTTTAGGTTGGAATCAATTTCCAATCATCTGAACCCCTTTCTTTTCGAAATACAAACACGGGAATCGCTGAAATATCTCTTTGATTGAAAGAGTATGATTCATATCCTAGATTACTCCATTGGAGTCCAATGGGATTCGAAATGCAGATTCTTTTTAATAGTTCAAAAGGCGTTGCAGAACGATCTATAAAACAATTGATACGCTTTGATTCCTCAACTCAATTAGTAGTACTTCTAGAGCCCACTTCTTCCCCACACTACGAGTGAAAGGGAAAATGTAAAGACTACCATTAAAGCAGCCCAAGCGAGACTTACTATATCCATGTGAATTATGTCCCCTATCTCTATAAATACGAAGGAATTATTCCATTATTCTTCACTAATAATAGTGGAATCAATGGCGCAGAGTCAAAAAGGGATTCTGACCTAACACTATTGAGAAACCAATCCAATACATCGATTATGATTTCGAATCGGGAAAGATTAAACACAAGCAAAATACGTAGTAACAGTCTAAGGGAATGGGAACATGTAGGAATAAGAATAATAAGCCCTATTCTTTCTTTTTTTGTTTTGCTTCGTAAGTAAAACCAGAAGGGGGGGAAATCACTAAAAAATAGAAATCACTATCTATTCCAGACCTCTATTTCCCCATTTGATCTAATCCGTACCCTCCTTTCCCGATTATCGCTCTGAAAGAGCGGGCTTGACTAGGGGTTGCCGAAAAGAAATTCTTTCTTTTTGACCCTTTTTCTATAAAAGTCAATTATTCATCCAATCTAATATGGATACCTGAGCACTCAGAGATTCGCGCGAGTCCGTCGTATATAAAGCAACTTCCGCCCCTTTCCAAAACTAGTAATTGAATTTCCTATCAGGCTCTACAATTTGATTCAAGATCCCGTCATTAGACACTCCCTTAGTAATAGAAGGGAATCGTGAAGTCTTGATAACCCCTCTACCAGTAGATTAGAATATTTCCTTGAATCCTAGATGGAGGATTCACAATCTTTTCTTTTAGAAAACCTTCAGATCGCATGCTTAGAATCAAACAAAGTATCAACAGTCGGTTTCCTCGGCTTCTACCGGGGAAGAATTCTGCGAGTTATATCAGCAAAACAGAAGAGATTTCGAGTTTTTTGTTGATCAGGCGACACCCGGATTTGAACTGGGGAAAAAGGATTTGCAGTCCCCCGCCTTACCACTCGGCCATGCCGCCAAAATGATACAAAATAGATGCAAATTTTCCCGGATTACTAAATTTTTATTGTACTTGCAATCCTGTTTTCCTTAATCCTTGTCCTAAAAGATACACCCCCTTTTGATTGCATTTGATCCATCCCTTCGATTGATTGTATAGTATCTGAAACTACACAATGCTAAAAACATTCTCTCGCTTTTCTATTGAGAAATCAAATGGGTATTTTCAGCCGACAAATTTGAACCATTAACTATTGACTGCTTACTTCGAATTCATGAACGATTCTGGGATTTGAATCTCAAATTGTGTTTTCCTAATGACATAAGAAAATACAAATTGAGACAGAACTAATCAGTATTGATTTTTTCAATCAAA